TTTTTCCTTCTTCTTGCTGCTGGATATCTCGTTCGTATACATCTTATCTTTGTTTCCCGAGCCTCTAGTGAGTTACAGACAGAGTTAGAAAAGATCAAATCTTTGATGATTCCATCATACATGATGGAATTTCGAAAACTTCTGGATAGGTATCCTACATCTGAACTGAATCCTTTCTGGTTAAAGAATCTCTTTCTAGTTGTTCTGGAACAATTAGGAGATTCTCTGGAAGAAATACGGGGTTCTGCTTCTGGTGGCAACATGCTATTGGGTGGTGATCCCACTTATGGGGTAAAATCACTACGTTCTAAGAAGAAATATTGGAAGATCAATCTCATTGATCTTGTAAGTATCATACCAAATCCCATCAATCGAATCATTTTTTCGAGAAATACGAGACATCTAAGTCGTACAAGTAAAGAGATCTATTCATTGATAAGAAAAAGAAAAAACGTGAACGATGATTGGATTGATGAGAAAATAGAATTCTGGGTAGCGAACAGTGATTCGATTGATGATGAAGAAAGAGAATTCTTGGTTCAGTTCTCCACCTTAACGACAGAAAAAAGGATTGATCAAATCCTATTGAGTCTGACTCATAGTGATCATTTATCAAAGAATGACTCTGGTTATCAAATGATTGAACAACCGGGATCAATTTCCTTACGATACTTAGTTGACATTCATCAAAAGGATCTAATGAATTATGAGTTCAATAGATCCTGTTTAGCAGAAAGACGGATATTCCTTGCTCATTATCAGACAATCACTTATTCACAAACCTCGTGTGGGGCTCATAGTTTTCATTCCCCATCTCCTCATGGAAAACCCTTTTCGCTCCGCTTAGCCCTATCCCCTTCTAGAGGTATTTTAGTGATAGGTTCTATAGGAACTGGACGATCCTGTTTGGTCAAATACCTAGCGACAAACTCCTATGTTCCTTTCATTACGGTATTTCCGAACAAGTTCCTGGATGACAAGCCTAAAGGTTATCTTATTGATGATATCGATATTGATGATAGTGACGATATTGATGATGACCTTGATCTTGCTATTGATATGGAGCTGCTAATTATGACGAATGTGCTAACTATGTATATGACGCCGAAAATAGACCCATTTGATATCACCCTTCAATTCGAATTAGCAAAAGCAATGTCTCCTTGCATAATATGGATTCCAAACATTCATGATCTGCATGTGAATGAGTCGAATTACTTATCCCTCGGTCTATTAGAGAACTATCTCTCCAGGGATTGTGAAAGATGTTCCACTGGAAAGATTCTTGTTATTGCTTCGACTCATATTCCCCAAAAAGTGGATCCCGCTCTAATAGCTCCGAATAAATTAAATACATGCATTAAGATACGAAGGCTTCTTCTTCCACAACAACGAAAGCACTTTTTCATTCTTTCATATACTAGGGGATTTCACTTGGAAAAGAAGATGTTCCATACTAACGGATTCGGGTCCATAACCATTGGTTCCAATGCGCGAGATCTTGTAGCACTTATCAATGAGGCCCTATCAATTAGTATTACACAGAAGAAATCCATTATAGAAACTAATACAATTAGATCAGCTCTTCATAGAAAAACTTGGGATTTTCGATCCCAGATAAGATCGGTTCAGGATCATGGGATCCTTTTCTATCAGATAGGAAGGGCTGTTACACAAAATGTACTTCTAAGTAATTGCCCCATAGATCCTATATCTATCTATATGAAGAAGAAATCATGTAAGGGAGGGGATTCTTATTTGTACAAATGGTACTTCGAACTTGGAACGAGCATGAAGAAATTCACGATACTTCTTTATCTTTTGAGTTGTTCTGCCGGATCGGTCGCTCAAGATCTTTGGTCTTCATCCAGATACGATGAAAAAAATTGGATCACTTCTTATGGATTCGTTGAGAATGATTCTGATCTAGTTCATGGCCTATTACTATTATTACTATTAGAAGTAGAAGGCGCTCTGGCTCTGGCGGGATCCTCACGGACAGAAAAATATTGCAGTCAGTTTGATAATAATCGAGTGACATTACTTCTTCGGTCCGAACCAAGGAATCAGTTAGATATGATGCAAAATGGATCTTGTTCTATCGTTGATCAGAGATTTCTATATGAAAAATACGAATCGGAGTTTGAAGAAGGGGAAGGGGCCCTCGATCCGCAACAGATAGAGGAGGATTTATTCAATCACATAGTTTGGGCTCCTAGAATATGGCGCCCTTGTGGCAATCTATTTGATTGTATCGAAAGGCCCACTGAATTGGGATTTCCCTATTGGACTGGGTCATTTCGGGGTAAATGGATCATTTATCATAAAGAGGATGAGCTTCAAGAGAATGATTCGGAGTTCTTGCAGAGTGGAACCATGCAGTACCAGACACGAGATAGATTTTCCAAAGAACAAGGCTTTTTTCGAACAAGCCAATTCATTTGGGACCCTGCGGATCCATTCTTTTCCCTATTCAAAGATCAGCCCTCTGCCTCTGTGT